TGTTTTCTTTTTTGTCATTTTGAATCTTTGAATTGTTAATGAAACCACTTCATTGTTCGACTCTATCCAAACCCAATCTGTTATTTTTATGAAACATGAGTTCCTTCCCCAATGCTGAGAAAACATCCATTCTTTCACTTTCAGTTCATTTCAAAATACTTCAATTGGTACGCGCAAGAAATAGGCCAATTCAGCAGCTTTTTGTTCAATTTCTCGCGGAGTCAAATTCTCGTCAGTACGAGTCAGCGGAAGGGCCCCCTGACCTTTTATTTCCACATAAAGTACATGACGAGGATAAAGACCCTCTTTAGCTTCGATTCTAATCGACTGGATATCTCGCATAAGGAATTGAAGGAAAATGCGACGATTTCTTCCAGGAAATCCCCAACGAAAAATACAAACTATTCCTTCTTTTCTATCGAATTGATCATAACCACTACCGACATTCCACCAAATTGTGCACCACAAATAGGAGCTAATGAACAGACCCGCAATTCCATAGAAAGACATCACGAGCCCTTGTGGAAAAAAAATGATTTGCTGAGACGGAAATACGGATATCAGATTCCAACCAAGATAACTAGAAGTTCCAACCAATAGGAATCCTAGTGAACCTAAAAAAAGGATACAGGCCCAGAAGAAATTACTCGTTTTTCGAGACCCCATTATAAGTTCTATCCATATACGTTCTGATCGCCAGTTCATACTAGATCCAGTTGCATTTTATTGGAATTGATAAAATAACCAAAATGAATTTGACTTTATTTTTTTATTCCCAAAGTAACTCTCATCAACTAGCACTATGATGATATGAATCAGTAAGAATAATTCATAGAATCAATTTGATAAAAAAAAAAAAAAAAACTAACAACCCCGTCATATGATCCCAATATTATATGGATATATATTATATACTAGAGATATATTGCCTTTCCATTTCAGACCTCTGCGGATCTATTTTGAAATTTCCTTACCTTATATATTATATATTTTCCCAAAAAACTTTTTTGCTTGTATTTGAAAAAAGCCACATATTGTCCCATATTCCAATAAATAGATATCTGGATTATGCTCTAAGTCAAATTCTTGAAAAAATTCATGAGATTTTGTCCTATCGGATCTAAACAATCTTGTTTTTTTGAACATGAATAGATAAAGAAGCCATTGCAATTGCCGGAAATACTAGGCCTACTAAAGGCACAAAAAAAGAGGGGAAGTTGAAAGTTGCCATAGACTAGATACCTCGATTTAATATTTGTACCTGTTTTAAATTTTAAAGATATCTTATAATAAGTATATCGATTATAAGTATATAATAGTAGGTACAAGAAATATAGAACTAAATAAATGTACCTATTCACCACAAAAGAGTTTCTTACAAGTTCACAAAGAATTATAACGAACTCGATTCACGACGGATTCCTAGTAAAAATGGGAATTTTATTCTATATTTTAATTATTCAATATCTATAAAAAATACGTTAAGAAGGGAACATTCGTTTTTTTTTTTCCTAATTTCATTTCAGGGAATTAACACTTTTACTCTGTTGATAGAGTCTTCCCCATCGCTAATCATGAATAGAGATAAACATAAAATAGATCTGGGAAAAAAGAAGAATCAAAGTAATTATCCAAAATTTTTGATCTTTTATACCCGACCCTATGCTCTCAAGTAAGACTCCATTTTTTTACTTTGATTACGAGAAACTAAATACGAAATTTATTCGCTACAAAAAACTAACCAAATTTTATTTTAATGCTTTACTTGATTGAATTTTGATTCACGGGAAAGAAACCATGAAGTTGAAATAACTCGCTCAGAACACCTTTTAAAGGATTACGTGGTACGATTAGGTCGAATAAGCCTTTATGGAATAAATACTCAGCCGCTTGTGAACCATCGGGTACTGTCTTATTCAATGTTTGTTCAATTACTCTTTTACCCGCAAATGCAATGTAGGCATTAGGTTCGGCAATAATGATATCTCCTAACATACCAAAACTGGCAGTCACTCCACCGGTTGTAGGAGATGTAAGGATTGGTACATATAATAACTTTTTATTTGATTGATAATTATATAAAGCGGAAGATATTTTAGCCATTTGCATCAAACTCAAACTTCCTTCTTGCATGCGCGCTCCTCCAGAGGCACACACTATAATAACGGGTAGGAATCTATTAGTAGCATATTCGATCAAACGGGTTATTTTCTCGCCTACTACGGATCCCATACTCCCCCCCATGAACTGAAAATCCATAACTCCAATTGCTATGGGAATACCGTTTAATTGACCTATGCCTGTTTGAACAGCCTCAGTTAACCCTGTCTTTTTTTGATAAGAATCAATACGATCTTTATAGGGTTCCTCCTCTGAATGAAATTCAATGGGGTCTACAGAAACCATGTCTTCGTCCATAGGATCCCAAGTGCCCGGATCAATCGAAAGTTCGATTCTATCTGAACTACTCATTTTCAAATGATATCCACATTGTTCACAA